ATTGGCTGTCTTGTATTTCTAATAAGTTGTTTAATAGTTGGCATGTTGAATCATATACATAATGGGCTGGTTTAGATTGATCCTAACCGGATGATTATGAATTATTTCTATTTTAAATTATTTCTATTTAATAGAATATTAAACTCGTAGATAAAATATCAAATCACGGATTTGCATAAAATCCATCTTATTTTCATTCAACTGCTACAAGATCAACAATTCCATAAGCTTGGGCTTCTGTTGCTGACATAAAAACATCTCTTTCCATGTCTTCAGATACAACCCATAAGGGTTTGCCCGTTCTTTGTACATAAACCCTTGTGAGGGTTTCGCGTAGTTTCAGCAGTTCTTCCGCTTCCAGGATAAATTCTCCCGTTTGTGCCTCATAAAAAGAACTAGCAGGTTGATGGATCATTACCCTGATGATATAACAGTTCTCTATCTCGTGTGATGAAACGAAGAGAAAAGAAAGAAAGATAAAGAATAATAGGAAAAAAAAAGATAGAATTGAACAACCGTACGGGCATTATCTTTTGTGCATTGCATACGGCTCTACAATAAAATTGACCCTTCCATTGAAGAAAGAGAAAAATAGAATCTATCAGACCCAGATGGATAAATGATCAAATTGCCACCCTTCCTTTCAGAGGAGTTAAAAAATACTATGATGGCTCCGTTGCTTTCTATTTTAAAATTGATTCTTTTTTTTGTCTTTGATTCAGCAATCCCAAAGTTTCTTTTTGATCCAATCAAATAAGGAAAAATCTTGTTTTTTTTTTCGTCCTCTTTTTTTATAACATAAATATTGTTAAGAGCCCTTCGGTGTGAAAACAAAAAAGTTTGTGACGCTGAACTGGACTCCCGATAGATAAGAGAAATCGGAAATACCTTTTATCTCATACTACTCTCTCGATACATAATCGAATCTTTTGAAAAAAAAAAAACAATACAAAAATTTTGCATATCGAATTCGAAGTGCCATGCTATTATTACTTAATATTCATATGGCGAAGGCATAGTCTTCTTTTTTCTCTCAAATAAAAAAAACCTCATTGGCGCCAAGCGTGAGGGAATGCTAGACGTTTGGTAATTTCTCCTCCAACCAAGATAAAAGATCCCATTGACGCGGCTAATCCCATGCATATTGTGTGGACATCTGGTCGCACAAATTGCATAGTATCGTAAATAGCTACTCCAGGTATTACCCATCCACCAGGAGAGTTTATAAACAAATACAGATCTTTGGTATCATCCTCGATACTGAGATATACCATAAGACCAATAAGTTGATTCGAGATCTCGCTATCAACTTCTTGGCCTAAAAAAAGTAATCTTTCTCGATAAAGTCGGTTGATTGGGGTAAAATTGTATCCCTTAGGAACCGTACATGCACCTTTTGACGCATACGGTTCAAAAAATAATTGCGAAAAAAAAAAGAATCAATGTATAGATTCAAGTCCTCTTTCTTTGTTCCTATTCTTTTTTCATAGCAGGTTTTTTCTGACTTCTAATGAAAGGACTTTTTCTTCGATTTTTCAATAAAGACGAATTTGAACTTCTTTATTCCTTATACTTATAATAGAAAAAAAAGTCACTAAACTTATCGAATTAACTTCTCATTGATGTATTGTTTCATCGAGATTCAATCCAAATCACGATGGTATTTTCTTGTTCCTGAATGGGTCTCTTTCATCTTTTTAGGTTTAGGCTCTACTCCGGGTAAAGATCCGCCCGATTTTGATTTGCACATATAGGACAAATCTTCCCATTACCATTTCTTTTTGTTATGACTTTCTTTTTTTTTTTTCAATTCATTTCATACCTTTCACCAAGTATTTAGTTTGAGATTCCCTCGCTTGACAAATAGGATCTCTTTACAAATACCAAACAGGAATCATTTATGATACAAGTAGTAATCATAGATATATTACCAATTGGGTTTTTTATAAACGGAGCCTGGATACTTCATTTTTTAGTCCAACCAAGCCAACCATAAATTATTCTAATTGATAATAGTAATGTGAATCCCCCCAAACAATGGATCTAATTGCGCTTCACGCTCCAAATTTTTGATGATTCAATTTATCTTTCTTGGGCGAAACAGAGGATATCTCGATCGGGGGAGAGAACGGGGAAATCCCATATGACCCAATATATCTGACAAGTCGCACTATACGTCAACCCAAGATGCATCTTCGTCTCCAGGACTTCGGAAAGGTACTTTTGGAACACCAATAGGCATTAATTGAAAGAAAAAAGAACTAAGTACTATATTTCACTTTGATGTGGAAACGTAACAACATTATTTTATTGTCTTTATAATATTGGTTTTATCGTATTTATTTTATCCATAGATTAGAAAAATTCATAAAGAAAGACAAAAGAAGAAAATTTTGACGAATAGGGCCTTCTAATGAGGAATAAGGAAGGACACATTTACTGATAGAAAATGGTATCAACCCCCCATTGCGTATTGGTACTTATCGGGTATAGAATAAAT